ACTCTTTTTTATCTATATTCTTGATTACTAATTCAGTTAAGAGGCCTCTATCAACAAGAAAAAAAGTGAATTCTTTTTTTCGTCAAATTATAGGAAAATAAAAAATTTTTGTTCTACGTCTTACGTATGTATATAGAATCCAAATTTTGTACCTTCTATACTCACTTATATATATACTTAGATACTTAGATTTATACTAATTAAACTTTGAATTCTAATATATTATTAATTATAATTATTTAATTTTTAATAAGATAAGATATCTTTATAAATAATAACAGGTACAAATAGTAAATTGAGGTATCCTTTATATGACAACTTTCGACTTTCCCTCGGTTTTGGTGCCTTTAGTAGGCTTAGTATTTCCGGCAATGGCAATGGCTTCTTTATTTCTTCATGTTCAAAAAAATAAGACTGTTTAGATCTGATGGGCCCAACTCTCATCCATTTTTTTTTTCAAAACTAAGACTTGTATCATAACGCAGATACCTATTTATTGTAAGAAGGTATAACATGCGGCGCTTCCGTCGAAAGGAGCTCTTTGACCTGTAGAAAGATGATATGGGGTAAAGGAATTATATCTATTTGAAAAAATCTCAGGATCGCCGGATGGCTGAACTGTAAAATCGGTACATCTATATCTATATATATATATCGATGGGATCATACGAAGGGTATGTTTTTATTTTAGATCTAACCAACTTGATAAATTACTCTTAAAGGTTTACATCAAACTAAGTACTAGTTGATGAGAGTTACTTCGGAAACAAAAAGAGTAAAGTCTAGGGTATTTTCTCAATTCCAATAAAACGAAACCGGATCAAGTATGAGTTGTCGATCAGAACATATATGGATACAACCTATAACGGGGTCGCGAAAAACAAGTAATTTATGCTGGGCCATTATCCTTTTTTTAGGTTCATTAGGATTCTTATTGGTTGGAACTTCCAGTTATCTTGGGAGAAACTTGATATCTTTATTTCCGTCTCAGCAAATCCTTTTTTTTCCACAAGGGATTGTGATGTCTTTCTATGGGATCGCGGGTCTCTTTATTAGCTCCTATTTGTGGTGCACAATTTCGTGGAATGTAGGGGGCGGTTATGATCGATTCGATAGAAAAGAAGGAATGGTATGTATTTTTCGTTGGGGATTCCCTGGAAAAAATCGTCGCATCTTCCTCCGATTCCTTATAAAGGATATTCAGTCCGTCAGAATAGAAGTTAAAGAGGGTATTTATGCTCGCCGTGTACTTTATATGGATATCAGAGGCCAGGGGGCCATTCCCTTGACTCGTACTGATGAGAATGTTACTCCACGGGAAATCGAACAAAAAGCTGCCGAATTGGCCTATTTCTTGCGTGTACCGATTGAAGTATTTTGAGAAATGAGCTGAGAGAATGAATGCTTTCTCAGCAGGAAGGAAAAACTAAAGAATCCCCCTTTTCTATACCATAACTTAACTGAAGTTTCTTCATAACGCTCATTCTAGTCAAAGAAGACGTATACGTAATGTAACAACCACAAAACAAAACTATTTTTGTGGTCTTTTATGTGTATGGAAATCTACACAACTTAATTCAATAACAAAAAAATAAGTAACAAATCGAAAAAATGGATTCATCCTTTCTATTTTATATCAAAGCATTTCGAAATACATAAATTTTTTTATTCCGGACTCTGAGTAGTCAGTGAAAATTTTTAAAAATAAAAATATAAGATATTTTGATATAATGGTAGAAAAGAATATTCATTACTTAAATAAAGCGGTTCTTTCAGGCAGTCATCGATTCGTCGAAAGGGGGATACTTGCTTCGAATTTAACCAATTACTATATCTGGAAACAATATAATATTTTTTTGTTAATTCTTTGAATTCTAAGTGGATTCTTAATCTATTTCTGTATTCTTTCTACATTCAAAGACTAACTCCGAAATCACAAATAAAAAAAAGTGAATAGATTAATAATTAATAAGTTCGATACTTTGTAATAGAACTCATGCATGAGAGAAATATTGGATGGCGTAGAGTCAACTAATGAGGTCGGTTCATTAAAATTAAAAATTAATAGATGAAATGAAAAAATGTCAAAAAAGAAAGCATTCACCCCTCTTTTATATCTTGCATCTATAGTATTTTTGCCCTGGTGGATTTCTCTCTCATTTAATAAAAGTCTGGAATCTTGGGTTACTTATTGGTGGAATACTAGGCAATCTGAAATTTTTTTGAATGATATTCAAGAAAAGAATATTATAAAAAATTTCATAGAATTGGAAGAAATCCTTCTTTTGGAGGAAATGATCAAGGAATACTCGGAGATACATCTACAAAACCTTCGTATAGGAATCCACAAAGAAACGCTCCAATTAATCAAGATACACAATGAGGATCATATTCATACGATTTTGCACTTCTCGACAAATATAATATGTTTCGTTATTCTAAGCGGTTATTCTATTTTGGGTAATGAAGAACTTGTTATTCTTAACTCTTGGGCTCAGGA